GCTAGTGTAGCTTAATTTAAAGCATGGCACTGAAGATGCTAAGATGAAAAATGACAATTTTCCGCAGGCATGAAGGTTTGGTCCTGGCCTTAGTATTAATTGTAACCAAAATTATACATGCAAGTTTCAGCATCCCTGTGAAAATGCCCTAACTACTCTGTCAATTAGTTAGGAGCGGGTATCAGGCACACATGCACGTAGCCCAAGACACCTTGCTAAGCCACACCCCCAAGGGACTTCAGCAGTAATAAATATTGATCACATGAGCGCAAGCTCGAATCAGTTAAAGTTAACAGAGTTGGTCAATCTCGTGCCAGCCACCGCGGTTATACGAGTAACTCACATTAATACTTCCCGGCGTAAAGAGTGATTTAAGGAATATCTGACAATAACTAAAGTTAAGACCTTACCAAGCTGTCACACGCACCCATAAGCGGAACCATCAACAACGAAAGTGACTTTACCCTACTAGAAATCTTGATGTCACGACAGTTAGACCCCAAACTAGGATTAGATACCCTACTATGTCTAACCACAAACTTAAACAATAACTCACTATATTGTTCGCCAGAGTACTACAAGCGCTAGCTTAAAACCCAAAGGACTTGGCGGTGTCCCAAACCCACCTAGAGGAGCCTGTTCTGTAACCGATAATCCCCGTTAAACCTCACCACTTCTAGCCATCCCCGTCTATATACCGCCGTCGTCAGCTCACCCTGTGAAGGCTCAAAAGTAAGCAAAAAGAACCAACTCCCACACGTCAGGTCGAGGTGTAGCGAATGAAGTGGGTAGAAATGGGCTACATTTTCTATAAAGAAAACACGAATGGTAAACTGAAAAATTATCTGAAGGTGGATTTAGCAGTAAGAAAAGACTAGAGAGCTTCTCTGAAACCGGCTCTGGGACGCGCACACACCGCCCGTCACTCTCCTCGAAAGAAGTCTACTTATTTTTAATTAAAGAAAAATACCAAGAGGAGGCAAGTCGTAACATGGTAAGTGTACTGGAAAGTGCACTTGGAATCAAAATGTGGCTGAACCTAGTAAAGCACCTCCCTTACACCGAGGAAATACCCGTGCAATTCGAGTCATTTTGAACATTAAAGCTAGCCTGTCCACCTACCTTAAACCCAACATTATTACTCTACCTAACTCGTAAGCTCCTAACTAAAACATTTTATCTCTTTAGTATGGGCGACAGAACAAAAACTCAGCGCAATAGACTATGTACCGCAAGGGAGAGCTGAAAGAGAAATGAAACAAATAATTAAAGTAAGAAAAAGCAGAGATTCTACCTCGTACCTTTTGCATCATGATTTAGCTAGAAAAACTAGACAAAGAGATCTTTAGCCTACCTTCCCGAAACTAAACGAGCTACTCCGAAGCAGCACAACTTAGAGCCAACCCGTCTCTGTGGCAAAAGAGTGGGAAGACTTCCGAGTAGCGGTGACAAGCCTATCGAGTTTAGTGATAGCTGGTTGTCCAAGAAAAGAACTTCAATTCTGCACTAATTCTTTCATCACCAAAAAGTCTACCATACCAGGGCTAAAAATATAAGAATTAGTAGTTATTCAGAAGAGGTACAGCCCTTCTGAATCAAGATACAACTTTCAAAGGAGGGAAATGATCATATTTACCAAGGTTCTCACCTCAGTGGGCCCAAAAGCAGCCACCTGTAAAGTAAGCGTCACAGCTCCAGTCTCACAAAAACCTATAATTTAGATAATCTTCTCAGCACCCCCTTAACTTTATTGGACTATTTTATAAACTTATAAAAGAAATTATGCTAAAATGAGTAATAGGAGGACAAACCTCTCCCCGACACAAGTGTATGTCAGAAAGAATTAATTCACTGACAATTATACGAACCCAGACTGAGGTTATTATACCTTATTTTACCTTAACTAGAAAATCTTATTATAACATTCGTTAACCCTACACAGGAGTGTCTTAAGGAAAGATTAAAAGAAAGTAAAGGAACTCGGCAAACACGAACTCCGCCTGTTTACCAAAAACATCGCCTCTTGGAACTCATAAGAGGTCCCGCCTGCCCTGTGACAATGTTTAACGGCCGCGGTATTCTGACCGTGCAAAGGTAGCGTAATCACTTGTCTTTTAAATGAAGACCCGTATGAAAGGCATCACGAGAGTTCAACTGTCTCTATTTTCTAATCAATGAAATTGATCCACCCGTGCAGAAGCGGGTATAATCACATTAGACGAGAAGACCCTATGGAGCTTCAAACACATGAATTAATTATGTAGACTAACTACCCCACGGGTATAAACAAAAATACAACACTTTTAATTTAACTGTTTTGGTTGGGGTGACCAAGGGGAAAAACAAATCCCCCTTATCGACCGAGTGCTCTCAAACACTTAAAAATTAGAATTACAATTCTAATTAATAAAACATTTACCGAAAAATGACCCAGGATTTCCTGATCAATGAACCAAGTTACCCTAGGGATAACAGCGCAATCCTTTCTCAGAGTCCCTATCGACGAAAGGGTTTACGACCTCGATGTTGGATCAGGACATCCTAATGATGCAGCCGTTATTAAGGGTTCGTTTGTTCAACGATTAACAGTCCTACGTGATCTGAGTTCAGACCGGAGAAATCCAGGTCAGTTTCTATCTATGAATTTATTTTTCCTAGTACGAAAGGACCGGAAAAATGAAGCCAATGCCCCAGGCACGCTTCATTTCCATCTATTGAAATAAACTAAAATAGATAAGAAAAAGCCAACCACCACCCAAGAAAAGGGTTGTTGGGGTGGCAGAGCCTGGTAAATGCAAAAGACCTAAGTTCTTTATTCCAGAGGTTCAAATCCTCTCCTCAACTATGCTTGAAGCCCTCCTCCTCTACTTAATTTGTCCACTTACCTACATTATCCCCATCCTACTAGCTACAGCCTTCCTCACCCTAGTTGAACGGAAGGTCCTTGGCTATATACAACTCCGTAAGGGCCCCAACATTGTAGGCCCGTACGGTCTCCTTCAACCCATTGCAGACGGCCTAAAACTATTTACCAAAGAACCCATTTATCCATCGGCATCCTCCCCATTTCTATTCTTAATCACCCCCACAATAGCCCTCACACTAGCTCTCCTCATATGAATACCTCTCCCCCTCCCCCATTCCGTCATCAACCTCAACTTAGGCTTACTATTTATTTTAGCAATCTCGAGTCTGACCGTCTACACCATCTTAGGCTCCGGATGGGCATCAAATTCAAAATACGCCCTGATAGGAGCCTTACGAGCTGTAGCACAAACAATTTCCTATGAAGTGAGCCTCGGACTTATCCTGCTCTCAATAGTCATTTTTACAGGGGGCTTCACCCTCCATACCTTTAACTTAGCACAAGAAACAGTCTGACTAATTATTCCAGGGTGACCATTGGCCCTAATATGGTACGTATCGACCCTAGCAGAAACCAACCGAGTACCGTTTGATTTAACAGAAGGGGAATCAGAACTAGTCTCAGGTTTTAACATCGAATATGCAGGGGGCTCGTTCGCCCTCTTCTTTCTTGCGGAATATACCAATATTCTACTAATAAACACCCTTTCAGTCATCCTTTTTATAGGCTCCTCCTATAACCCCCTCTTTCCAGAAATCTCCACCCTCAGCCTAATGATAAAAGCAACCCTACTTACCCTACTTTTTTTATGAATTCGAGCATCATATCCTCGCTTCCGCTATGACCAGCTCATACACCTGGTGTGAAAAAACTTCTTGCCCTTAACCCTAGCAATTATATTATGACATATCGCCCTCCCCGTAGCTTCAGCAAGCTTACCCCCCTTAACCTAGGAGGAAGAGTGCCTGAACAAAAGGACCACTTTGATAGAGTGGATAATGAAAGTTAAAACCTTTCCTTTTCCTAGAAAAATAGGACTTGAACCTACACCTAAGAGATCAAAACTCTCCGTACTTCCAATTATACCATTTCCTAGCCAAGTAAGGTCAGCTAATCAAGCTTTTGGGCCCATACCCCAACCACGTCGGTTAAAATCCTTCCCTTACTAATGAGCCCCCTTGTATTAACCATTATTATCTCAAGCCTAGGCCTAGGAACTATTCTCACATTCATCGGCTCCCACTGACTGCTAGTCTGAATAGGTCTTGAAATTAACACCTTAGCCATCCTTCCTCTAATAATCCGCCAACACCACCCCCGAGCAGTAGAAGCCTCCACAAAATACTTTATTACACAAGCCACCGCCTCAGCCCTACTCTTATTTGCTAGTGTTACAAACGCCTGAACCTCAGGCGAATGGAACCTAGTTGAAATGGTCAACCCAGGCTCTGCCACACTAGCCACAATCGCACTAGCCCTAAAAATCGGCTTGGCCCCCCTTCACTTCTGACTCCCTGAAGTCCTCCAAGGTCTAGACCTGACTACAGGCCTTATCCTCTCGACCTGACAAAAGCTTGCCCCATTCGCTATCCTCCTACAACTCTACCCCTCATTAAACCCTAACCTACTAATTTTTCTTGGAGTCCTCTCAACTATAGTGGGGGGCTGAGGCGGATTAAACCAAACCCAACTACGAAAGATTCTAGCCTACTCCTCAATCGCTCACCTTGGTTGAATAATTTCCATCCTCCACTACTCCCATAATTTAACCCAACTTAATCTAATCCTTTACATCATTATGACCTCAACAACCTTCCTCCTATTTAAGACATTTAACTCAACCAAAATCAATTCTATCTCCTCCTCTTCCTCAAAGTCCCCCTTACTTTCCATTATTGCCCTCCTAACCCTCCTCTCTCTCGGAGGCCTTCCCCCTCTCTCAGGCTTCATACCAAAGTGACTTATCTTGCAAGAACTAACTAAACAAAACTTAATTATCCCCGCCATTATTATGGCTATAATAGCTCTCCTTAGTCTATTTTTCTATCTACGCTTATGCTACGCCACAGCACTAACCATAACCCCAGCCCCAATTAACATATTAACATCATGACGAACCAACTTACCCCCCAACCTGGCCCTAACAGCCACTGCCTCATTGTCCATTTTCCTTCTCCCAATCACCCCTGCCATCCTTATATTAACGTCCTAAGAAATTTAGGTTAACAACAGACCAAAAGCCTTCAAAGCTTTAAGTAGAAGTGAAAATCTCCTAATTTCTGTTAAGATTTGCAAGACTCTACCTCACATCTTCTGAATGCAACTCAGATACTTTCATTAAGCTAAAACCTCCTAGATAAATAGGCCTTGATCCTACAAAATCTCAGTTAACAGCTAAGCGTTCAATCCAGCGAACTTTTATCTACTTTCTCCCGCCGTCAGAAAAAAAGGCGGGAGAAAGCCCCGGGAGAAACTAATCTCCATCTTTGGATTTGCAATCCAACATAAACATCTACTGCAGGACTATGGTAAGAAGAGGAATTGGACCTCTGTTCATGGGGCTACAATCCATCACTTAGTTCTCAGTCACCTTACCTGTGGCAATTAATCGATGACTATTTTCTACAAACCACAAAGATATCGGCACCCTGTATTTAATCTTTGGTGCATGAGCAGGGATAGTGGGAACAGCCCTAAGCCTTCTAATTCGCGCCGAACTGGGTCAGCCAGGTTCTCTTCTAGGGGACGATCAGATTTATAATGTTATTGTAACCGCCCATGCATTTGTAATGATTTTCTTCATGGTAATGCCCGTGATAATTGGGGGCTTTGGGAACTGACTGGTGCCTTTAATGATCGGTGCACCCGATATGGCCTTCCCCCGAATAAACAACATGAGCTTCTGACTCCTCCCCCCTTCTTTTCTCTTACTGCTAGCCTCAGCCGGGGTTGAATCAGGGGCTGGAACTGGCTGGACAGTTTACCCTCCCCTAGCTGGTAACTTAGCACATGCTGGGGCATCTGTTGACTTAGCTATCTTCTCCCTTCACCTAGCAGGTATCTCGTCAATTCTGGCCTCTATTAACTTCATCACGACAATCATCAACATAAAACCACCAGCAATTTCTCAGTACCAAACACCCCTATTTGTGTGATCCATCCTAGTAACAACTATCCTGCTCCTTCTAGCCCTCCCAGTACTCGCCGCCGGCATTACAATACTACTTACGGACCGAAACCTGAACACAACATTCTTTGACCCGGCAGGAGGGGGAGATCCTATCCTCTACCAACATCTATTCTGATTTTTTGGTCACCCGGAAGTCTACATTCTTATTCTCCCTGGCTTTGGGATAATTTCCCATATTGTAGCCTACTATTCCGGTAAGAAAGAGCCATTTGGCTACATGGGGATAGTCTGAGCAATAATAGCAATCGGCCTACTAGGTTTTATTGTCTGAGCCCATCACATGTTCACCGTAGGAATGGATGTTGACACACGGGCCTACTTCACCTCAGCAACGATGATTATTGCCATCCCTACGGGTGTAAAAGTTTTCAGCTGACTGGCAACCCTCCACGGAGGCTCTGTCAAATGAGACACCCCCTTGCTATGAGCTCTTGGATTTATTTTTCTATTCACAGTGGGGGGCCTAACGGGAATTGTCCTAGCCAACTCTTCTCTAGATATTGTCCTCCACGACACTTATTATGTCGTAGCCCACTTCCACTACGTCCTTTCAATAGGAGCAGTGTTCGCTATCATAGCAGGTTTTATTCACTGATTCCCTTTAATAACCGGTTACACCCTCCATTCAACTTGAACAAAAATCCAGTTCGCAGTTATATTTATCGGAGTAAATCTGACATTCTTCCCCCAACATTTCCTAGGTCTCGCTGGTATGCCACGACGCTACTCAGACTACCCAGACGCTTACACTTTATGAAACACAGTCTCCTCTATCGGCTCCCTAATCTCACTTGTAGCAGTGATTATGTTCCTGTTCATTATTTGAGAAGCATTTGCCTCAAAACGAGAAGTCCTATCCGTCGAACTACCCCATACAAATGTCGAATGACTACACGGCTGCCCGCCACCCTACCACACATATGAAGAACCAGCATTCGTTCAAGTTCAACGAACCCTTTAAAACAAGAAAGGAAGGAATTGAACCCCCATATGTTAGTTTCAAGCTAACCACATCACCACTCTGCCACTTTCTTTATAAAGACCCTAGTAAAACACATTACATTACCTTGTCAAGGCACAATTGTGGGTTTGAGCCCCGCGGGTCTTATAACAAATGGCACACCCCTCACAATTAGGATTTCAAGATGCAGCCTCCCCAGTTATGGAAGAACTTATCCACTTTCACGATCATACACTGATAATCGTGTTTCTAATTAGCGCTCTAGTCTTATATATTATTACAGCAATAGTATCAACAAAACTCACAAACAAATACATTCTTGACTCCCAAGAGATTGAAATCGTTTGAACCATCCTCCCCGCCATCATCCTCATTATAATTGCCCTGCCGTCCTTACGAATCCTTTACCTCATGGACGAAATCAATGATCCTCACTTAACCATTAAAGCCATAGGTCATCAATGATACTGAAGCTACGAATATACAGACTACGAAGATCTGGGTTTTGACTCTTATATGATCCAAACCCAAGACTTGGCCCCAGGCCAATTTCGTTTATTAGAGACAGATCATCGAATAGTAGTCCCCATAGAATCACCCGTTCGTGTCCTAGTATCCGCAGAAGATGTCTTACACTCATGGGCTGTACCGGCCCTGGGAGTTAAAATAGATGCCGTCCCAGGACGTTTAAACCAGACCGCCTTCATCATCTCCCGACCAGGCGTCTATTATGGTCAATGCTCAGAAATCTGTGGAGCTAACCATAGTTTTATACCCATTGTAGTAGAAGCAGTTCCTCTAGAACACTTCGAAGCCTGATCTTCATCAATGCTAGAAGAAGCCTCATTAAGAAGCTAAACCGGGACTAGCGTTAGCCTTTTAAGCTAAAAACTGGTGACTCCCTACCACCCTTAATGACATGCCTCAATTAAACCCTCACCCATGATTAATCATCCTCTTGTTTTCATGAATAGTCTTCCTCATTATCCTACCAAAAAAAGTGATAAATCACCTATTTAACAACAACCCAACATTAAAAAGTACGGAGAAATCTAAGCCCGAACCCTGAAACTGACCATGATCCTAAGCTTTTTCGACCAATTCCTAAGCCCCTCCCTCCTTGGTATCCCACTAATTGCCCTCGCAATCGCTCTCCCATGACTAATTTTTCCAACCCCAACTAGCCGATGACTCAACAATCGACTAATAACGCTCCAAAGTTGATTTATTAATCGATTCGTCTATCAGCTCATACAACCCATTAATTTCACCGGCCATAAATGAGCCATACTATTTACAGCATTAATACTGTTTCTGATTACCATTAACCTACTGGGCCTCCTTCCCTACACCTTTACACCCACGACACAACTTTCCCTCAATATAGCGTTTGCCCTGCCCTTATGGTTTACCACCGTCTTGATCGGAATACTTAACCAGCCTACTATTGCACTAGGACACTTCTTGCCCGAAGGTACTCCCACCCCCCTAGTACCCGTCCTAATTATCATCGAAACCATTAGCTTGTTTATCCGACCACTAGCATTAGGGGTTCGACTAACCGCTAACTTGACAGCCGGACACCTACTAATACAACTAATTGCAACTGCAGCCTTTGTGCTCATCACCATTATACCAACCGTGGCGTTACTTACATCAACCATCCTATTCCTACTAACAATCTTAGAAGTGGCTGTAGCAATAATCCAGGCATATGTTTTTGTTCTCCTGCTAAGCCTCTACCTACAAGAAAATGTCTAATGGCTCACCAAGCACACGCATACCACATAGTTGACCCAAGCCCATGACCACTAACCGGAGCTACAGCCGCCCTTTTAATAACATCTGGACTAGCCATCTGGTTCCATTACCATTCGCTCATCCTTCTTTACCTAGGACTAACCCTTCTCCTACTAACTATGGTTCAATGATGACGTGATATTATCCGAGAAGGAACATTCCAAGGCCACCACACACCCCCCGTCCAAAAAGGCCTCCGCTACGGAATGATTCTATTTATCACATCAGAGGTGTTCTTTTTCCTGGGCTTTTTCTGAGCCTTTTACCACTCAAGTCTCGCCCCCACCCCCGAACTGGGGGGATGCTGACCCCCAACAGGAATTAGCCCCATGGACCCGTTCGAAGTACCACTCCTAAACACCGCCGTACTCTTAGCCTCCGGCGTAACAGTAACTTGAGCCCACCACAGCCTTATGGAAGGCAACCGAAAAGAAACTATTCAAGCCCTCTCTCTCACCATCCTCTTAGGTATCTACTTCACAGCCCTCCAGGCTATGGAATATTATGAAGCGCCTTTTACAATCGCTGATGGGGTCTATGGAACCACATTCTTCGTTGCCACAGGATTCCACGGCCTCCATGTTATTATTGGCTCAACATTTTTAATGATTTGCCTACTCCGGCAGCTTCAATACCACTTCACATCCCAACACCACTTTGGATTTGAAGCTGCTGCATGATACTGACACTTTGTAGACGTAGTGTGACTATTCCTCTATGTTTCCATCTATTGATGAGGCTCATAATTACTTTTCTAGTATAGACTAGTACAAATGATTTCCAATCATTTAATCTTGGTTAAAATCCAAGGAAAAGTAATGAACCTCATCATGTCTTCTGTCGCGGCCACGGCCCTGGTTTCCCTAATCCTTGTATTTATCGCATTCTGGCTCCCATCGCTTAACCCAGACAACGAGAAACTATCCCCATATGAATGTGGCTTTGACCCCCTCGGAAGCGCACGCCTTCCATTCTCCCTACGCTTCTTCCTCGTAGCTATCCTGTTCCTACTATTTGACCTAGAAATCGCCCTCCTTCTCCCCCTGCCCTGAGGGGATCAATCTCTATCACCCCTCTATACATTATTCTGAGCGGCAGTTATCTTAATTCTACTTACCCTAGGCCTCATTTATGAGTGACTTCAAGGGGGATTAGAGTGGGCAGAGTAGGTATTTAGTCTAAAAACAAGACCACTAATTTCGGCTTAGTAAACTATGGTGAAAATCCATAAATACCTTATGTCCCCCATGTATTTTAGCCTAAACTCAGCATTCATACTTGGCCTGATGGGTCTCGCACTTAACCGCTATCACCTTCTATCTGCACTCTTATGCCTGGAAAGTATACTACTAACCCTATTTATTACCATTGCTATCTGAACCCTTACACTAAACTCTGTCTCCTCCTCAATCATCCCTATAATCCTCCTCACATTCTCGGCCTGCGAAGCCAGCGCAGGCCTAGCTATTCTAGTAGCCACCTCCCGCTCCCACGGCTCTGATAACCTCCAAAACCTAAATCTTCTCCAATGCTAAAAATTCTTATCCCAACAGTTATACTCCTCCCGACCACATGGACTATTAACAAAAAATGACTATGGCCCATAACCACCTCCTATAGTCTCCTAATCGCATTATCAAGCTTAGTCTGATTCAAATGAGACATAGACATTGGCTGAGACTCTTCCAACCAATTCATGGCTGTTGACCCCCTATCCTCCCCCCTACTCATTCTCACATGCTGACTCCTTCCACTAATAATCTTGGCCAGCCAAAACCACATCTCCCCAGAACCAGTTATTCGACAACGAACATACATTTCACTCCTGATTTCTCTTCAAACTTTTCTTATTATAGCCTTCTCCGCAACCGAAATAATTATATTCTACATTATGTTTGAGGCCACACTCATCCCCACCCTCATTATTATCACACGATGGGGAAACCAGACAGAACGCCTTAATGCAGGCACCTACTTCCTATTCTACACTCTAATCGGCTCCCTCCCTCTCCTCATCGCCCTCCTGCTCATACAGAACAGCCTCGGCACCTTGTCCATAATTATCATACAGTACACACAGCCCTTAACCCTGACCTCATGGGCCGATAAACTATGATGAGTGGCCTGTCTCACCGCCTTTCTTGTTAAAATACCCCTATACGGAATCCACCTCTGACTTCCTAAAGCTCACGTCGAAGCCCCCATTGCCGGCTCAATAATCCTAGCTGCTGTGTTACTCAAACTAGGGGGATATGGCATGATACGAATTATTGTGATACTGGACCCTCTTACCAAAGAAATGGCCTACCCTTTCTTAATTTTAGCCATCTGAGGGATTATTATAACCAGCTCCATCTGCCTGCGGCAGACCGACCTTAAATCTCTCATTGCCTACTCATCAGTAAGCCACATAGGCTTGGTCGCAGGAGCAATCCTTATCCAAACACCATGAAGCTTTGCAGGAGCAATTACACTAATAATCGCCCACGGCCTAATCTCATCCGCCCTATTCTGCTTAGCCAACACTAACTACGAGCGAATCCATAGCCGAACAATACTTCTGGCCCGAGGCATACAAATTATTTTCCCACTAATAGCAACCTGATGATTCTTTGCCAGCCTAGCTAATCTTGCACTTCCACCCTCCCCCAACCTCATAGGAGAACTCCTCATCATCACCTCACTATTCAACTGATCTAACTGAACCATTATCCTTTCAGGCCTTGGAGTATTAGTTACAGCCTCCTACTCCCTCTACATGCTTCTAATAACCCAACGTGGCCCTACCCCCCTCCACATCCTATCACTAACTCCAAGCCACACACGAGAACATCTCCTCCTAAGCCTCCACCTTATGCCCATCCTACTCCTGATTCTTAAGCCAGAACTCATCTGAGGCTGAACACTCTGTACTTATAGTTTAACCAAAACACTAGATTGTGGTTCTAGAAATAAGAGTTAAAACCTCTTTAAGTATCGAGAGAGGTCCGGGACACGAAGAGCTGCTAACTCTTCTTATCATGGCTCAATTCCATGACTCACTCAGCTTCTGAAAGATATTAGTAATCTATTGGTCTTAGGAACCAAAAACTCTTGGTGCAACTCCAAGCAAAAGCTATGAATGCCATCTTTAACTCATCATTTCTTCTAATCTTTGCTATCCTCACCATCCCATTAATAACCTCACTAAGCCCCAAAGAACTAAGTCTTAACTGAGCCTCCTCCCATGTAAAAACAGCCGTAAAGACCTCTTTTTTCATCAGCCTCATTCCCCTATTTATTTTCCTAGACCAGGGACTAGAATCAACCATAACTAACTACAACTGAATAAACATTGGACCCTTCGACATTAACATGAGCTTCAAATTTGATACATACTCAATTGTATTCACCCCAGTGGCCCTCTACGTCACCTGGTCCATCCTTGAGTTTGCCCTCTGATACATGCACTCTGATCCAAACATTAACCGCTTCTTCAAGTACCTCCTACTCTTTCTAATCTCAATAATCATCCTAGTTACCGCCAACAACATATTCCAGCTATTCATCGGCTGGGAGGGGGTAGGAATCATATCCTTTCTCCTCATTGGCTGATGATATGCCCGAACAGATGCTAACACAGCTGCCTTGCAAGCTGTAATTTACAATCGAGTGGGCGACATTGGACTAATTCTTAGCATAGCCTGACTAGCCATAAACCTGAACTCCTGAGAAATTCAACAATTATTCATATTATCCAAAGACATGGACTTAACCCTACCTCTCCTCGGCCTCGTCCTAGCCGCCGCCGGAAAGTCCGCACAATTTGGCCTTCACCCCTGACTCCCCTCAGCCATAGAAGGACCCACACCAGTCTCCGCCTTACTCCACTCCAGCACAATAGTTGTTGCCGGCATCTTCCTTCTAATCCGCCTTCACCCACTAATCCAAGACAATCAGTTAATTCTAACAACGTGCTTGTGCCTGGGAGCATTGACCACCCTTTTCACTGCAGCATGCGCACTCACCCAAAATGACATCAAAAAGATTATTGCCTTCTCAACATCCAGCCAACTCGGACTAATAATAGTAACAATCGGCCTCAACCAACCCCAACTAGCCTTCCTCCATATCTGCACCCACGCTTTCTTTAAAGCCATGCTCTTCCTCTGCTCCGGATCTATCATTCACAGCCTCAATGACGAACAAGACATCCGCAAAATAGGGGGCCTTCATAAACTTTTACCGTTTACCTCATCCTCCCTGACCATCGGAAGCCTGGCTCTCACAGGTATACCTTTCTTATCAGGTTTCTTCTCCAAAGATGCTATTATTGAATCCCTAAACACTTCTCACCTCAACGCCTGAGCCCTTATCCTAACCCTAATCGCGACATCATTCACAGCTATCTATAGCCTCCGCCTCATTTTCTTCGCACTAATAAATTTCCCGCGGTTCAACCCACTTTCCCCTATCAACGAAAACAACCCCATAATCATCAACCCAATCAAACGCCTGGCTTACGGAAGCATCCTAGCCGGTCTCATCATTACATCCAACCTAACCCCCACGAAAACCCAAATTATAACCATACCCCCTCTACTAAAACTCTCCGCCCTACTAGTAACTATCATCGGCCTCCTACTGGCTCTAGAACTAGCCAACCTATCCAATACTCAACTCAAAACAACTCCTACCCTCCTCCCCCACCACTTCTCAAATATACTAGGCTACTTCCCACAAATCATCCACCGCTTCCTACCTAAAATTAGTCTAACCTGAGCTCAACACATCTCCACCCACCTAATTGACCAGTCATGATATGAAAAAATTGGACCAAAAAGCCCCCTCATCCAACAAATCCCTCTAATCAAATTATCAACCCAACCTCAACAAGGTTTCATTAAAGTCTACCTCATACTACTCTTCCTTACACTGATTTTAGCCCTACTCACCACATTAACCTAACCACACGCAAAGTCCCTCATGACAGCCCCCGAGTTAACTCTAATACCACAAACAAGGTCAGTAGTAACACCCACCCGCTTAAAACCAGTAACCAACCACCATCACCATAAAGCAGAGCCACCCCCACAAAATCCCCACGAGTTATCTCCATACTACTCAGCTCCTCCACCCCCGACCAACTTAACTCAAATCACTCTACCATAAAATACTTACCCGCAAAAAGTAATGTTATTAAATAAAAACCAACATATAATAAAACAGATCAATTACCCCACGACTCAGGATAAGGTTCAGCAGCAAGCGCTGCTGTATAAGCAAATACTACCAACATCCCTCCTAAGTAAATCAAAAACAAAACCAATGACAAAAAAGACCCGCCATGCCCAACTAATAACCCACATCCCACCCCAGCAGCTACAACCAATCCCAATGCAGCATAATAGGGCGAAGGATTAGATGCCACTCCTATTAAACCCAAAACCAAACAAATCGTTATCAAAAACATAAAATATACCATTATTCCTACCTGGACTTTAACCAAGACTAATAACTTGAAAAACTATCGTTGTTGATTCAACTATAAGAATTCATGGCCCTAAACATCCGAAAAACCCACCCTCTACTGAAAATTGTAAACCAGACCCTAATCGACCTCCCAGCCCCATCGAACATCTCCATTTGATGAAACTTTGGATCACTCCTTGGACTATGTTTAATCATCCAAATCGTTACAGGACTCTTCCTAGCAATACACTACACCGCAGACATCTCCCTAGCTTTCTCCTCAGTAATTCACATTTGCCGCGACGTCAACTATGGCTGACTTATCCGCAACATCCATGCCAACGGAGCCTCTCTATTCTTCGTCTGTGCCTATATTCACATTGCCCGCGGTCTTTACTATGGCTCCTACCTCTACAAGGAAACTTGAAACACTGGAGTAATCCTACTGTTCCTCCTCATAGCTACAGCTTTCGTGGGCTACGTCCTACCCTGAGGCCAGATATCCTTCTGAGGCGCAACAGTCATCACCAACCTTCTCTCCGCTTTCCCTTATGTTGGAGACACATTAGTCCAATGGATCTGAGGAGGCTTCTCAGTAGACAATGCCACCCTAACACGATTTTTCGCATTTCACTTCCTCCTCCCCTTCCTAATTACCGCATTAATAGTCATCCACGTTCTCTTTTTACACGAAACAGGCTCAAACAACCCTATAGGCCTTAATTCTGACATAGACAAAATCTCCTTTCACCCCTACTTCTCTTACAAAGACGCACTTGGATTCTTGACCCTCCTTATCCTTTTAGGGGCCCTAGCTCTATTTCTACCCAACCTCTTAAGTGACGCTGAAAACTTCATCCCCGCCAACCCTCTCGTCACCCCTCCCCACATTAAACCCGAATGGTACTTCCTATTTGCCTACGCCATCCTCCGATCTATCCCTAATAAACTGGGCGGAGTCCTGGCTCTCCTATTCTCCATCCTCATCCTCCTACTAGTACCCCTCCTCCATACTTCTAAACAACGAAGCAGCACCTTCCGCCCACTTACACAAGTCTTCTTCTGAATCCTCGTCACCAATATACTAGTTTTAACCTGAATCGGAGGACAGCCCGTTGAACAGCCATTCATTCTCATTGGACAAATTGCATCTATCTCCTACTTTTCACTGTTCCTCATCGCAATGCCACTCGCCGGTTGGTGAGAAAACAAAATCCTCAGCCTTAACTAATTTTGATAGCTTAACCTAAAAGCGTCGACCTTGTAAGTCGAAGATCGGAGGTTTGAACCCTCCTCAAAATATATCAGGGGAAGGAGGGTTAAACTCCTGCCCTTGGCTCCCAAAGCCAAGATTCTGCCCAAACTGCCCCCTGAATGCTGTCAAAGCATGAAGGCCAGACACCCGTTTGGCCTTCAAAAAGTAAGTCAGTTTAACATATTAATGACATGGCCCACATACCTTAATATAGAGACATATCTTATCTCGACTACATTACTACAATTGACTTTCACCTAATGGTATCACACTCTATGTATAATACTCATTAATTTATGTTCCCCTATATCATTACATATTATGCTTTATCCCCATTATTCTACTATCCACTATTTCATTACATTATACTCTTCGTCCTCATTAACCTAAAATCAGAATTTTCATATCATCAATTTACTCCTTCCACCCTCAAATACTTAAGTATATCTTATGCGGGCTGGTAAGAACATCACATCCCGCTATTGTAAGGAAAAAATTGCTCTATTTGTGGCGCTGTACTCGATTAATCCCTATCAATTGCCCATACCTGGCATCTGATTAATGCTCGAGCTACTTCAGTCCTTGATCGCGTCAAGAATGCCAGCCCGCTAGTTCCCTTTAATGGCACCTTCGTCCTTGATCGCGTCAAGATTTATTTTCCACCCTGTTTTTTTGGGGGGGGATGAAGCCATCGCTATTCCCCGGAGGGGCTGAACTGGGACTCTGAGATAGACTTGAGACCTCCTCGACACTCTTCTGTAATACTCATTACTCATCATTCATGAATTAAGATTGTCAAGTTGACCAAAACTGAAAGGGATGGAGAGATTGACGCCATAGTGGGTACGTTTCGATTTTTTTGATTAAAGAAACTATGGTTTAAAAAAAACATTTTCTTAACCCCCATCCAAACTGATCCTAGCAGTGTACGTTAGTGTAAAATGCATTTCACTATTTGAATACATTCATTACTTATTCGGGCATAAATTCATCATTATTAAGATCCCCCCTGCGTTGCAAAAAATCGGAGCCGCTTAAAAAAAGATAAACATTTTTTGGTAAAAACCCCCCTCCCCCTAATATACACGGACTCCTCGAAAAACCCCTAAAACGAGGGCCGGACATATATTTTGAAATTAGCATGCGAAATATATTCTGTATTTATATTGTAACACTATGAT